TATCGTGTCGTAAGAAAAAAAAACGAATCAAAAAAAAAGATTTTTTTTATTGAATGTGTTCATTCATTTTGACTACTTTAGCAGATTTTTTCATAGTAATTTCGATCCCATCTTCCCGGAGTTCATTCTCCGGGGAACTCCATTTAAATTATTTCGGTGTATTCTTTCCAATCTGTTTCTTTTCTGATTTCGTTGGAAATCAGATAAAAACAATTCTTATTTGATATAGCTATTTGGGCCAGTATTTTACGATTAAGAAGCAACTGTCTCTTGTATAGATCATGTATTAATTTACTATAACTATAGGATACTCCTCCTTCTCGAATTACTGCATTTATCCGAGTGATCCACAAACGACGAAAATTTCTCTTTTGCTTATCTCTATCCCGATGAGCCGAAACCAAAGCTCTTATTTTCTGTTGAGTAATCGTTCGAGTAAGTCTTGAATGGGCCCCTCGAAAACTTGATGCAAATAAACGAATTTTTGTTCTACGTCTCCGAGCTATATATCCGCGTTTAATTCTGGTCATTGAATAAATAAAACTTTGACGAATAACTAATTGATTTCTTTTCTTTCAGTTATCCTTTTTCCCTGTCCTGGTCTATTAATAACCAAACAGATTTTTCCTATGTATAAAATACAAATTCCAATGGCTTTGGCTACTATAACCTTCCCGACCACGATTTTTTCTTTTTTTTTTAGGTATTTTACTGTGAAATACAAAAGAAAGAAGAAATTTTCTTTTGCTGGGTGGCAAAAATAAAAATATAGTCAACAAAAAAATATAAATTAAATGGATAAAAAAATAGTGGGTTCCATCGTTTCTATGGTTACTTCTTAAACGGTGAGGTCTTCTCTATACACCGGAGCCTTTAACTTCATTTAATCAATGTTATTGGTAACTTGTATAGTTCACACCACACTCTTTGGCTCTACTCATAAACTATCCAGTAACAGGTCTTTCACAATGAGACCCACCTATACAGTAACGGTATTTAATTCTGAAAGTTAGCTGGGGTAGCTGACCCTCGTAGTCCGTTCTTGATCGAGTGAGAACTTCATTTTTATGTTTTTTTTTTTAATTTCAATAAGATTTACTCCGCTTAATGGATAACCATATTGCTACCAATGGAGAATTGCTTCTCATCTTAAATTCAGGTGATTGGATTTGCACCAATGGAAACCATAAACTTTATCCACAATAGAGGGGTCGATTTGCTTATTTTTAGATAGTGAATGGAGGTCCTTCTTCCATTCGATCCTATTCACTGGTATTGATCATTCAGACTGGAAAGAGGTTTTCTTGCTTTTTTTTGTGTCAGCTCATGATCTAAACGAGTCGCACATACACCCTAGTACATGTTCCTCGACGCTGAGGACATCCCCGAAGAGCGGGGGATTTCGTGACAGTTCGAATTGGCTGTCTTGTATTTCTAATAAGTTGTTTAATAGTTGGCATGTTGAATCATATACTTAATGGGCTGGTTTAGATTGATCCTAACCGGATGATTATAAATTTTTTCTATTTATATAGATATAGTAAACTCAGAGATAAAATCTCAAATCACGGATTTGAACAAAATCCATTTTTTTCATTCAACTGCTACAAGATCAACAATTCCATAAGCTTGGGCTTCTGTTGCTGACATAAAAACGTCTCTTTCCATGTCTTCAGATACAACCCATAATGGTTTGCCCGTCCTTTGTACATAAACCCTTGTGAGGGTTTCGCGTAGTTTCAGCAGTTCTTCCGCTTCCAGGATAAATTCTCCCGTTTGTGCCTCATAAAAAGAACTCGCGGGTTGATGGATCATTACCCTGATGATAGAAGGGTTCTCTATCTGGTGTGATGAAACGAACAGAAAAGAAAGATAAAGAATAGTAGGAAAAAGATAGAATTGAACAACCGTACGGGCATCATCTTTTGTGCATTGCATACGGCTCTACAATAAAATTGATCCTTACTTTCCATTCAGGAAAGAGAAATATCAGCCGTAGATGGGGCAGCCCCAGACGGGTAATAAATGATCAAACTGCCACCCTTCCTTTCGGAGGAGTTAAAAAAATACTATGATGGCTCCGTTGCTTTCTATTTTAAAATGGATTTTTTTGTCTTTGATTCAGCAATCCCAAAGTTTCTTTTTGATCCAACCAAAAAAAGGAAAAATATTGTTTTTTTTTTTTCGCACTCTTTTTTTTTTTTTTATAACATAAATATTGTTAAGAGCCTGTGAGTATGAAAACAAAAAAGTTTGTGACGCTGGATTGGACTTCCGATAGATAAGAGAAAATCGGAAATACCTTTTATCTCATACTACTCTCTCGATACAAAATCGAATCTTTTGAAAAAAAAAAGAATACAAAATTTTTTTGTATCGAATTCGAAGTGCCATGCTATTATTACTTAATATTCATATGGCGAAGGCATAGTTTTCTTTTTTCTCTCAAATAAAAAAACCTCATTGGCGCCAAGCGTGAGGGAATGCTAGACGTTTGGTAATTTCTCCTCCAACCAGGATAAAAGATCCCATTGACGCGGCCAATCCCATGCATATTGTATGGACCTCTGGTCGCACAAATTGCATAGTATCATAAATAGCTACTCCAGGTATTACCCATCCGCCAGGAGAGTTTATAAACAAATACAGATCTTTGGTATCATCCTCGATACTGAGATATACCATAAGACCAATAAGTTGATTCGAGATCTCACTATCAACTTCTTGGCCTAAAAAAAGTAATCTTTCTCGATAAAGTCGGTTGGGTAGGGTAAAATTGTATCCCTTAGGAACCGTACATGCACCTTTTGATGCATACGGTTCAAAAAAATTGCGAAAAAAAAGAATCAATGTATAGATTCTAGTCCTCTTTCCTTTTTCCTATTATTTTTTATAGCAGGTTTTTTCTAACTTCTAAAGAAAGGGCTTTTTCTTCGATTTTTCAATAAAGACGAATTTTGACTTCTTTCTTTTTTATAATAGAAAAAAGTCAACAAACTTATCGAATTAACTTCTCATTGATGTATTGTTTCATCGAGATTCAACCTAAATCACGATGGTATTTTCTTGTTCCTGAATGGGTCTCTTTAATCTTTTATCTTTTTAGGTTTATGCTCTACTCCGGGTAAAGATCCGCCCGAGTTTGATTTGCACATATAGGACAAATCTTCCCATTACCATTTCTTTTTGTTATGATTTTACAAATAATAAACAGGAATCATTTATGATACACGTAGTACTCATATACTCATAGATCTATTTATTTTATTACCAATTGGGTTTTTTATAAACGGAGCCTGGATACTTCATTTTTTTAGTCCAACCAAAGTCAACCATAAATTATTCTAAATTGATAAATAGTACTATGAATTCCCCCAAACAATGCATCTAATTGCACTTCACGCTCCAATTTTTTGATGATTCAATTTCTCTTTCTTGGGCGAAACAGAGGATATCTCGATCGGTGGAGAGAACGGGGAAATCCCATATGACCCAATATATCTGACAAGTCGCACTATACGTCAACCCAAGATGCATCTTCCTCTCCAGGACTTCGGAAAGGTACTTTTGGAACACCAATAGGCATGAATTGAAAGAAAAAAGAACTAAATACTATATTTCACTTTGATGTGGAAACGTAACAATATGGTTTTACTGTCTTTATAATTTTAAAATATTGGCTCTATCATATTTATTTTATCAGAAAAATTCAGAAAGAAAGACAAAATAAATAAAAGAAAATAGGTCCTTTTAAGGATAAAGATAAATAAGGAGGGACGCATTTACTCATAGAAAATAGGATCAATCCCCCATTGCGTATTGGTACTTATCGAGTATAAAATAAATCTGCTTCTCTTTGTTCCTACGAACAGAATTTTTCCATTATTACGAACAGAATAAATATTAATCTAACCTTTGTTAGGAAATAATCTTTCGAACAAGGGGGGTCCATAAGATAGTCTTAGTATAGTCTTTTCCAATGCAATAAAGTTACGTAGTGTTTCTTTTTCTTTGATTAAAGAGGTATTTTCCATGGGTTTACCTTGGTATCGTGTTCATACTGTTGTATTGAATGATCCCGGCCGGTTGCTTTCCGTTCATATAATGCATACAGCTCTGGTTGCTGGTTGGGCGGGCTCAATGGCTCTGTATGAATTAGCAGTTTTTGATCCTTCTGACCCTGTTCTTGATCCAATGTGGAGACAGGGTATGTTCGTTATACCCTTCATGACTCGTTTAGGAATAACCAATTCGTGGGGAGGTTGGAGTATTACAGGAGGGACTGTAACGAATCCGGGTATTTGGAGTTACGAAGGTGTAGCTGGGGCACATATTGTGTTTTCTGGCTTATGCTTTTTGGCGGCTATCTGGCATTGGGTCTATTGGGATCTAGAAATATTTTGTGATGAACGGACAGGAAAACCTTCTTTGGATTTGCCCAAGATCTTTGGAATTCATTTATTTCTCTCCGGGGTGGCTTGCTTTGGTTTTGGTGCATTTCATGTAACAGGTTTGTACGGTCCTGGAATATGGGTGTCCGATCCTTATGGACTAACGGGAAAAGTACAACCTGTAAATCCGTCGTGGGGCGTGGAAGGTTTTGATCCTTTTGTTCCAGGAGGAATAGCTTCTCATCATATCGCAGCAGGTACATTGGGCATATTAGCGGGTTTATTCCATCTTAGCGTCCGACCGCCGCAACGTCTATACAAAGGATTGCGTATGGGAAATATTGAAACCGTACTCTCTAGTAGTATTGCAGCTGTCTTTTTTGCAGCTTTTGTTGTTGCTGGAACTATGTGGTATGGTTCAGCAACGACCCCTATCGAATTATTTGGTCCCACTCGTTATCAATGGGATCAGGGTTACTTTCAGCAAGAGATATATCGAAGAGTTAGCGCCGGGCTAGCAGAAAATCAAAGTTTATCAGAAGCCTGGGCTAAAATTCCTGAAAAATTAGCTTTTTATGATTATATCGGCAATAATCCAGCAAAAGGAGG